CATAAAAAATAAAGAAACTTCTTTTTTCCTACTCAGGTCAATAAAGTCATGAAATATTTCAATTTCTATTTTTTTAAATGGATTTACTTGGACCAATACATGATTTTCTTTTAGTCTTTCTGGGATCGGGTCTAATCTTAGGAGGTCTAGGAGTAGTATTACTTCCCAATCCAATTTATTCTGCCTTTTCGTTGGGGTTGGTTCTTGTTTGTATATCCTTATTATATACTCTATTGAACTCCTACTTTGTAGCTGCTGCGCAACTACTTATTTACGTAGGAGCTATAAATATTTTAATCATTTTTGCTGTGATGTTCATGAATGGTTCAGACTATTACAAAGATTTTCATCTTTGGACTATTGGGGATGGGGTTACTTTGATGGTTTGTACAAGTCTTTTTATTTCACTAATTACTACTATTCCAGATACCTCATGGTACGGTATTATTTGGACTACAAGATCAAACCAGATTCTAGAGCAAGATTTGATAACTAATAGTCAACAAATTGGAGTTCATTTATCAACAGATTTTTTTCTTCCATTTGAACTCGTTTCAATAATTCTTTTAGTTGCTTTAATAGGTGCAATTGCTCTAGCTCGTCAATAATAAATAAGGAATTCAAGTATGGAATACTTGTTATATGCGATTCCATCGATTCGATTGAATTATTGTTTAGATTGAAATGAATAAGATTGATAAGGAGTTGGTTAATGATGCTCGAACATTTACTTGTTTTGAGTGCCTATTTATTTTCTATCGGTATCTATGGATTGATCACAAGTCGAAGTATGGTTAGAGCTCTTATGTGTCTTGAACTTATATTGAATGCAGTTAATATCAATTTTGTAACATTTTCTAATTTTTTTGATAATCGTCAATTAAAAGGAGACATTTTCTCAATTTTTGTTATAGCTATTGCAGCCGCTGAAGCAGCTATTGGACTAGCTATTGTTTCATCAATTTATCGTAACCGAAAATCGACTCGTATTAACCAATCAAATTTGTTGAATAACTAGTATTAATCATATAAATTCTAATGTTCATAAAGGAATTTGAATTAATATGTTTGCTACATTAAGGTATGATCTTGTTTGCAAAAATAAAAGAAATCAAAGTATTTTGGACCTTTCTCATAAACCAATCCAGAAGTAGATTGATTCTAAAAATTCTGATAACTTGTTGATTCGTCTGGTATCTAAATATAGAATTTGTTTATAAGCTTATACTAGGTCGAAAATTTATGACGTTCAAAAATGTATAGATTCAATGTCACATTCAGTAAAGATTTATGATACGTGTATAGGATGTACTCAATGTGTCCGAGCCTGCCCGACCGATGTATTAGAAATGATACCTTGGGATGGATGTAAAGCTAAACAAATTGCTTCTGCTCCAAGAACCGAAGACTGCGTTGGTTGTAAAAGATGTGAATCTGCCTGTCCAACGGATTTCTTGAGTGTTCGAGTTTATTTATGGCATGAAACAACTCGCAGTATGGGTCTAGCTTATTAATACGTTCGAGAAAATTTTACTTGAATCCATTTGATTTTTTTACCGACAAAACCCGTGCTCAAAATTTTTTGAGCACGGGTTTTTCTGGTCTAAGTGTATCTTGTCTTTACCACGAATTTTTTTCCTTGGTTAACAATAATTGTAATTTTGCCAATATTTGCAGGTTCCTTAATTTTCTTTCTTCCGTATAGAGGAAATAGGGCCATTCGTTGGTATACTATATGTATATGTATCTCCGAACTCCTTCTAACGGCCTATACATTCTGTTATCATTTCCAAATGGATGATCCATTAATCCAACTGGTGGAGGATTATAAATGGATACGTTTTTTTGATTTCCATTGGAGATTAGGAATAGATGGACTTTCTATAGGACCCATTTTACTAACGGGATTCATCACCACCTTAGCGACTTTAGCAGCTTGGCCGGTTACTCGAGATTCTCGATTATTTCATTTCCTGATGTTAGCAATGTACAGTGGTCAAATAGGATTATTTTCTTCTCGGGACCTTTTACTTTTTTTCATCGTGTGGGAGTTAGAATTAATTCCCGTTTATCTACTTCTATCTATGTGGGGGGGGAGGAAACGTCTGTACTCAGCTACAAAATTTATTTTGTATACAGCGGGAGGTTCTATTTTTCTCTTAATGGGGGTTTTGGGTATCGGTTTATATGGTTCTAATGAACCAACATTAAATTTTGAAACATTGGCTAATCAGTCGTATCCTGTAGTCTTGGAAATAATATTCTATATTGGATTTTTTATTACTTTTGCTGTCAAATCACCGATTATACCCCTACATACATGGTTACCAGATACCCACGGAGAAGCACATTACAGTACTTGTATGCTTCTAGCCGGAATCTTATTAAAAATGGGAGCGTATGGATTGGTTCGTATCAATATGGAATTATTATCTCACGCACATTCTCTATTTTCGCCTTGGTTAGTGATAGTAGGCACAATGCAAATAATCTATGGAGC